AAGTATAACAACAATAATTAGGAATATATGTAAACCTAAAAATTATTATATGGTAATCGGAATGGTAATCGGATATCTTAAAAAATTATTGTGCTTTCATTTTTCATTGACGTTGAATGTTGAATAGAGAATCAAAATTTTAATAGAACGTTACTGGGGCTGAAAAAACCTAAAAATAAACACGGAGAGAGATGTATAGATGATATTATCGACACCTATATCTATATCGGGATTAATAACTACTAAAACCCTTCTTCCTTACCTTCGTAAGTTTAGTTATGGACTTCATATTCTATACATTTTACATTTTTAAGAATTATTAAAAAATGCCTAAGCTAAAAAAAGAAGTCTATATTGTTTCTGATTATAAACAGATCGAATCCTATTTTATCAATAATCTACTAATTATTATCATTAAGTCTACGTGGCACAGAATTACGTTTCTAGGAATTTTGTATCAATTTTATTTTGATTTGTTGCAGGTTCCAATTCAATTGGAGTCCAAAATTCTCTTTATTTGATTCTTCCGTTCATACGTATTTCATACATGCCCATTTCATAGAGGGGGTTGGTTGAGTAAAATTTCATGTGATTCTGTAAACAGAATAAAAATTCCACCGTTGCTAGATCGAGTCGTATACGACTCGATCTAGCACAATGAGCTATAATGGAATGGGATTTTATCAAATAAATGGGAAATTAAAAATGCAATGCTCTGGGATGGAAATGAGGGAATGTCTACAATACCGGGGTTGAATCAGATACAATTTGAAGGATTTTGTAGGTTCATTGATCAGGGCTTGATGGAAAAACTTGATAAGTTTCCAAAAATTGAAGATGCGGATCAAGAAATTGAATTTCAATTATTTGTGGAAACATATCAATTAGTAGAACCGTTGATAAAAGAGAGGGATGCTGTGTATGAATCACTCACATATTCTTCTGAATTATATGTATATTCAGGATTAATTTGGAAAACCAGTAGGGATATAAAAGAACAAACCATTTTTATTGGAAACATTCCTCTAATGAATTCTCTGGGAAATTCTATAGTAAATGGAATATACAGAATTGTGATCAATCAAATATTGCAAAGCCCAGGTATTTATTACCGGTCAGAGTTAGACCATAACGGGATTTCGGCCTATACCGCTACTATAATATCAGATTGGGGAGGAAGATCAGAATTAGAGATTGATAAAAAAGAAAGGATATGGGCTCGTGTGAGTAGGAAACAAAAAATATCTATTCTAGTTCTATCATCAGCTATGGGTTCGCATCTAAGACAAATTCTAGAAAATGTTTGCTACCCCGAAATTTTCTTGTCTTTTTTAAATTTAAATGAAAAGGAGAAAAGAAGAATTGGGTCAAAAGAAAGTTCAATTTTGGAGTTTTATCAACAATTTTTTTGTATAAGTGGGGATCCTGTATTTTCTGAATCCTTATGTAAAGAATTACAACAGAAATTCTTTCAACAAAAGTGTGAATTAGGAAGTATTGGTCGACGAAATATGAATCAGAGACTGAAACTTGATATACCTCAAAACAATTTCTTTTTATTACCACGAGATATATTGGCAGCTGCGGATCATTTGATTGAGATGAAACTTGGAATGAGTACACTTGACAATATGAATCATCTGAAAAATAAACGTATTCGTTCTGTAGCGGATCTCTTACAAGATCAATTAGGATTGGCGCTGGTTCGTTTAGAAAATTTTGTTCAAGGGACTATATGTAGATCAATTAGGTATAAATGGACACCGACCCCTCAGAATTTGGTAACCTCAACTCCATTAACAATCACTTATGAATCTTTTTTCGGCTTACACCCATTATCTCAAGTTTTGGATCGAACTAATCCATTGACACAAATAGTTCATGGGAGAAAATTAAGCCATTTGGGCCCGGGGGGGTTGACAGAACGAACTGCTAGTTTTCCAATACGAGATATTCATCCTAGTCACTATGGACGTATTTGCCCAATTGACACGTCTGAAGGAATAAATGTTGGTCTTATTGGATCGTTAGCAATTTATGCGAGGATTGGTCGTTGGGGATCTCTAGAAAGCCTATTTTATGTTTATGAAATTTCTGAAAAAAAAATACGGATGATTTATTTATCATCAAGTATGGATGAATACTATATGGTAACGGCGGGAAATTCTTTGGTATTGAATCGAAGTATTCAGGAAGAACAGGTTGTTCCGGCTCGATACCGTCAAGAATTTCTAACTATTGCATGGGAACAGGTTCATCTTCGAAGTATTTTTCCTTTCCAATATTTTTCTATTGGAGCTTCTCTTATTCCTTTTCTAGAGCATAATGATGCAAATCGGACTTTAATGAGTTCTAATATGCAACGACAGGCGGTTCCGCTTTCGAGGTCCGAGAGGTGCATTGTTGGAACTGGGTTGGAACGGCAAGCGGCTCTAGATTCGGGTGTTACCGTTATAGCAGAACGGGGGGGGAAGATCATTTATACCGATACTGATAAGATCCTTTTATCGGACAGTGTAGAGACTTTAAGCATTTCATTAGTTATGTATCAACGTTCCAACAAAAATACGTGTATGTTTCAAAAACCAAAAGTTTGGAAGGATAAATGCATTAAAAGAGGACATATTTTGGCTGACAACACTGCAACGGTTGGTGGTGAACTTGCTTTGGGTAAAAACGTATTAGTAGCTTATATGTCATGGGATGGTTATAATTTTGAAGATGCAGTACTCATTAGCGAGCGTTTAGTATATGAAGATATTTATACGTCTTTTCACATACAGAAATATGAAATTAAAACTCATGTGACAAGACAAGGTCCCGAAAAGATCACTACTAAAATACCGCATTTAGAATCTCATTTACTTCGAAATTTAGACAAAAAAGGAATTGTGATGCTGGGATCTTGGGTAGAGGCGGGCGATATTTTAGTAGGTAAATTAACGCCTCAGGTGGCGAAAGAATTGTTGTATGCCCCAGAAGATAAATTATTACGCACTATACTTGGCATTCACGTTTCCACTTCAAAAGAAACTTGTCTAAAACTACCTACAGGTGGTAGAGGTCGAGTTATTGATGTGAGATGGGGCTGGAGAAAGAGAGGTTCTCATTATAATCCAGAAACAATTTGTGTATATATTTTACAGAAACGCGAAATAAAAGTCGGCGATAAAGTGGCCGGAAGGCATGGAAATAAAGGTATCATTTCAAAAATTTTACCGAGACAAGATATGCCTTATTTGCAAGATGGAAGACCTGTTGATATGGTCTTCAACCCGTTAGGGGTACCTTCACGAATGAATGTAGGACAGATATTTGAATGTTCACTCGGGTTAGCAGGAAGTCTGCTAGACAGACATTATCGCATAGGAGCTTTTGATGAGAGATATGAACAAGATGCTTCGAGAAAACTTGTGTTTTCTGAATTATATGAAGCCAGTAGGCAAAGGGTAAATCCATGGGTATTTGAACCCGAGTATCCGGGAAAAAGTATAATATTTGATGGAAGAACAGGTGATTCTTTTGAACAACCTGTTCTCATAGGAAATCCTTATATTTTAAAATTAATTCATCAAGTTGATGATAAAATACATGTACGTTCCAGCGGACATTACGCACTTCTTACACAACAACCCCTTAGAGGAAGGGCTAAGCGGGGGGGACAACGGGTAGGAGAAATGGAGGTTTGGGCTCTAGAAGGATTGGGGGTTGCTCATATTTTACAAGAGATGCTTACTTATAAATCGGATCATATTAGAGCTCGGCAGGAGGCACTTGGTACTACCATCGTTGGAAGAACAATATCGAATCCTGAGGATGCTCCAGAATCTTTTCGATTACTCGTTCGAGAATTACGATCCTTAGCTCTGGAACTGAATCATTTCCTTGTATCTGAAAAGAACTTCCGGATTACTAGGAAGGAAGTTTAATCGAATCGGAATGCATTTTTATTTTTCTTCTATGATCGATCGTTATAAACATCAACAACTCCGAGTTGGCTCGGTTTCTCCTCAACAAATAAGCGCTTGGGCTAATAAAATATTATCGAACGGAGAGAGAGTTGGAGAGGTGACAAAACCCCATACTTTTCATTATAAAACTAATAAACCGGAAAAAGATGGATTATTTTGTGAAAGAATCTTTGGGCCTATCAAAAGCGGAATTTGTGCTTGTGGAAATTTTAGAATAATCGAAGATGAAAAAGAAAACCCAAAATTTTGTCCAAAATGTGGAGTCGAATTTTTGGATTCTAGAACACGACGATATCAAATGGGCTACATCAAACTGGCTTGCCCAGTAACTCATGTGTGGTATTTGAAACGTCTTCCTAGTTATATTGCGAATCTTTTAGATAAACCAATTAAAGAATTAGAAGGTTTAGTATACTGCGATGTGTGATTTGATCAAAATCTAGATTTTACAGATTCGAAATGAGAAACTGTCATCCCACTCAATCCACTTGGGATGCCCCAATTCTGACATGCTTTTGGGGGGGAAATAATATAAAGCTCAAAATTTTGGAGTATTCAATACTCCAAAAAAGGGGATTGATCTATGGTTGATTCCGTAACAAATCCAAATAAATAGGAATCTCCAGTTGTACTTCGTGAAAACAACACTTCTTTATGTTTTTTTTTTAATATTAAATTAAAATTCCACAATCAAAATTCTTTTTATTTTATAGTAAGAAAATTTTTCATGATTATAAGAGCCTATCTATCGCGTAGAGGCTTGAAGGACATCGTAGCATAATCAATCGTCGAAGTAAAATTCAAATATTGGGACCTAAAAGATCGAATAGAACGATATATAAACAAGTAAATCCGTTTTGAATTCGAAGACACTCCTTTAATTAAAAGCGGATTCATGATTCGAAGGGAAGTAGAATACTCAAGAATTTCAAAATTTTATTTATGTCGTACTTTTGAATAAAGAATTCAGAAAATATAAGTTCGAAACTATAAATTAAGTCAAAAAAAAGTTAATGAAAAATGAATTAACGAAATGGTTTTAAACTTGAGTAAGAAGTATATTTTGAAGGTTTTTTTTGATTTGTTTGAAAGCGAGAATAAAACTTTCTATATTTGGTATAACTACTTGAGCCGGATGAGAGGAAACTTTCACGTCCGGTTTTGAGGGGGGGGGAGATTTTATAGTATCCTATCCCAATTTTTCTTTTGCTAGGTCTATAATTAAAAAACCTACTTTCTTACGATTACGAGGTTCATTCGAATATGAAATTCAATCTTGGAAATATAGCATCCCCTTTTTTTTTACTACCCAAGGCTTCGATACATTTCGAAATCGCGAAATCTCTACTGGAGCAAGGGCCATCCGAGAACAATTAGCCGATCTGGATTTGCGAATTATTATAGATTATTCATTTATTGAATGGAAAGAATTAGGTAAAGAGGGGTTCACAGGTAATGAATGGGAAGATCGAAAGGTTGGAAGAAGAAAGGATTTTTTGGTTAGACGCATGGAATTAGCGAAATATTTTATTCGAACGAATATCGAACCAGAATGGATGATTTTGTGTCTATTACCAGTTCTTCCCCCCGAACTAAGACCGATCATTCAAATAGATGGAGGTAAACTAATGAGTTCGGATATTAATGAATTATATAGAAGAGTTATCTATCGGAACAATACTCTTAATGACCTATTAATAGCAAGTAGGTCTACTCCGGGGGAATTAATAATGTGTCAGGAGAAGTTAATACAAGAAGCCGTAGATACACTTCTTGATAATGGAATTCGTGGACAACCAATGCGGGATGGTCATAATAAAATTTATAAGTCGTTTTCTGGTGTAATTGAAGGAAAAGAAGGAAGATTTCGTGAAACTTTACTTGGCAAACGAGTCGATTATTCAGGACGTTCCGTTATTATCGTAGGTCCATCACTTTCATTACATCAATGTGGATTACCTCGCGAAATAGCAATCGAGCTTTTCCAGATATTTGTAATTCGCGGTCTAATTAAACAACATCTTGCTTCGAACATAGGAGTTGCGAAGAGTAAAATTCGGGACAAAGAACCCATTGTATGGGAAATACTTCAGGAAGTTATGCAAGGGCATCCTGTATTGCTGAATAGAGCACCTACTCTGCATAGATTAGGCATACAGGCATTCCAACCCATTTTAGTGGAAGGACGCGCTATTTGTTTACACCCATTAGTTTGTAAGGGATTCAATGCAGATTTTGATGGAGATCAAATGGCTGTTCATGCGCCTTTATCTTTGGAGTCTCAAGCGGAGGCTCGTTTCCTTATGTTTTCTCATATGAATCTCTTGTCTCCAGCTATTGGTGATCCCATTTCTGTGCCAACTCAAGATATGCTTATTGGACTCTATTTATTAACGATCAGAAATAGCCGAACTATTTGTGCAAATCGGTATAACCCGTGGAATTTAAAAAATTATAACTCTCAAAATGAAAATGAAAGAGTTGATAATCAAAATCATGATACTAAATATATACAAAAATACTCCTTTTCTAATTCTTATTATGCAATTGGAACTTCTCGGCAGAAAATAAGAAATTTAGATATAGATAGTCTTTTGTGGCTGCGGTGGCGACTAGATCAACACTTTATTGCTTCAAGAGAAGCTCCTATCGAAGTTCATTATGAATCCTTGGGCACTTATCATGAAATTTACCAATACTATCTAAAAGTAAGAAGTGTAAAAAAAGAAATTCGTTGTATATACATTCGAACTACTATTGGTCATATTTCCCTTTATAGAGAAATCGAAGAGGCCATACAAGGATTTTCTCGGGCCTGCTCATAGGGTACCTAATCATATGTTACTTAATCTAAGCAATTTTCTAGATACCGATGAAATGAAAGTTAATGTCTCAATGGTTCAACTAGTATCATATCCTCCTCTTACACGTGAATCACAATCGATAAAAGGAAGTTTTTGAATCACCGACTTAAACCCATTGTTGAATCCTACTCAGCAGAATATAGAGGTACTTATGGCAGAAGGGGTCAATTTGGTCTTTCACAATAAAATAATAGATGGAACTGCCATGAAACGACTTATTAACGGATTACTGGATCACTTCGGAATGGCATATACATCACACATCTTGGATCAAGTAAAAACTATGGGTTTTCAGCAAGCTACTGCTACATCTATTTCATTAGGAATTGATGATCTTTTAACAGTTCCCACGAAAGGATGGCTAATCCAAGATGCTGAAAAACAAAGTTTCATTTTGGAAAAACACTATCATGCTGGGAGTATACACGCGGTAGAAAAATTACGTCAATCTATTGAGATATGGTCTATTACAAGTGAATATTTGCGACAAGAAATGAATCCCAATTTTAGGATGACTGATCCCCTTAATCCCGTCCATTTAATGTCTTTTTCGGGAGCTAGAGGAAATGCATCTCAGGTACATCAATTAGTAGGTATGAGAGGATTAATGTCGGATCCCCAAGGACAAATGATTGATTTACCCATTCAAAGTAATTTATGCGAAGGCCTTTCGTTAACAGAATATATTATTTCTTGCTACGGAGCTCGCAAAGGAGTTGTCGATACTGCTGTACGAACATCAGATGCTGGATATCTCACACGCAGACTTGTTGAAGTAGTTCAACACATTGTTGTACGTAGAACAGATTGTGGAACTATACAAAGTATTTCTGTGAGTCCTCGAAAAGGGATGCTGCTGGAAATAATTTTTAGCCAAACATTAATTGGTCGTGTATTAGCAGATGATATATATAAGGGTTCTCGATGTATTGCCGCCCGTAATCACGATATTGGAATTGGGCTTGCCAATCGATTAAGAACCTTTCGAGAACAACCAATATTTATTCGAACCCCCTTTACGTGTAGAGGTACATCTTGGATCTGTCGATTATGTTATGGTCGGAGTCCTACTCATGGTGACCTCGTCGAATTAGGAGAAGCAGTAGGTATTATTGCGGGTCAATCTATTGGAGAGCCGGGTACTCAACTGACATTAAGAACTTTTCATACCGGTGGAGTATTCACAGGGGGGACTGCAGGACATGTACGGGCCCCCTCTAATGGAAAAATAAAATTCAATGAGTATTTGGTTCATCCCACACGTACACGTCACGGACACCCTGCTTTTCTATGTTATATCGATTTGTATGTAATTATTGAGAGTGCCGATTTTATACATAACGTGAAGGTTCCACCAAAAAGTTTTCTTTTAGTTCAAAATGATCAATATGTAAAATCGGAACAGGCGATTGCTGAAATTCATTCGGGAATATCCACTTTGAATTTAAAAGAAAGGGTTCGAAAACATATTTATTCTGACTTAGAGGGAGAAATGCATTGGAGTACCGATGTGTACCATGCACCTGAATTTACATACAGTAATGTTCATCTCTTACCAAAAACAAGTCATTTATGGATATTATCGGGAGGTCTGTGCCGATCCACCGTAGCCCCCCTTTTGCTCCACAAGGATCAAGATCAAATGAAGGTTTATTCTCGTTCTGTCGAACGCAAGTTTTTTTCTAACCTATCAGTGACTAATGATCAAGTGAGACACAAATTCTTTAGTTTTCATTTTTCTGGTAAAAACGAAGAGAGCATTCCTGATTATTCAGAATTTAATCGAATCATATACACGGATCGTTATAATCTCCTATATACATTCATTCTCGCCAAAAATTATGATCTATTGGCAAAGAGGCGTAAAAACAGATTTTTCATCCCATTTCAATCAATTCCAGAACGAGAAAAAGAACTAATATCCCATTCGGGTATAGTGATTGAACTATCCATAAATGTTATTTTCCGTAAAAAAAAAATTATTGCATATTTCGACAATCCTACATACAAAAGAAAGAATTCGGGAATTAATAAATATGAGACTATTTTAGAGTCTCACGTTAAAAAAATTAGTATTAGTAAAGGAAAAAAAAAAAAAGAGAAACTATTTTTAATTCCAGAGGAAGTGCATATCTTACCTCGATCTTCTTCCATAATGGTACGAAACAGTAGTATCATTGGAATAGGTACACGAATCACTTTAAATAGAAAAAGCAGTGCATGTGGATTGGTACGAGTGGAGAAAAAAAAAAAAAAAATTGAATTAACAATTTTTTCTGGCGATATCTATTTTACTGGAAAAATAAATACTGTAAAAATAGATAAGATATTCCGCCACAGTGACATCTTGATATCACCAAGACCTGGAAAAATCAATTCCAAGGAATTCAAAAAAAAACGTAAAAATTGGGTTTATGCCCAACGGATTACATTTACCAAGAAAAAGTATTTTGTTTTGGTTCGACCTGTAGTCATATCTGAAACAGCGGGGGATATAAGTTTAACAACACTCTTCCCGCAAGATGGGTTACAGGAAGCGGATAATGTTCAACTTCAAGTTGTTAATTCTATCGTGGGTAACATTTTGGGAGGATTTTCTGACATAAGTATTCAATTATTTCGGACGTGTTTAGTATTGAAATTGAATTGGAACCAAGACAAAAAAGAATTTTCGATAGAACAGGCCTATACTTCCCTTGTTGAAGTAAGAGCAAAGGGTTTAATGCGAAATTTTCTAAGAATTGACTTAGTGAAATCTCCTATTTTGTATACCGGAAAAAGAAATGATCCGTTAGGTTCAAGATTTATTTATGATAATAGATCAGATCGCATCAATATCAATCCCTTTTATTACAAGACAAGAAAGATTCAAGAATCGCTTAGCCAAAATCAAGGAACTATTCGTACGTTTTCATTATTGAATAGAAATAATGAATATAAACCTTTGATAATTTTGTCATCATCGGATTGTTCTCGAACAGGTTTCTTCAACGGTGTAAAATATAAAAAAAAATCCATTAAAAGGAATTCCAGAATTTATTCGTTGGGACCTGTCGGAATAGCCCTTCCAATTTTGAATTTGGATTTTTTTTACTATTTCATAACTCATAATCAGATCTTGGTAACTAACTATTTGCAACTTGACAATTTAAAAAAGAATTTTGAAGTGCTTACATTTTCTTTCATAGGTGAAAATGGAATAATTTATAATAATATCGGTATATGCAGTAACAGAATTTGGAATCTATTCCATTTGAATTGGTATTTTATCCACTATAATTATTGTGAGGAGACATCCACAATAATGAATCTTGGGCAGTTTATTTGTGACAATGTATGTATAACAAAAAATGTACCACACAAAAAATCCGGCCAAGTCTTAATTGTTCAAATTAGTTCTGTAGTAATAAGAGCAGCTCAGCCTTTTTTAGCCACTCCCGGCGCAACTGTTCATGGCCATTATGGGGAAATCTTTTACGAAGGAGATACATTAGTTACATTTATATATGAAAAATCAAAATCTGGTGATATAACACAGGGTCTTCAAAAGGTGGAACAAGTCTTAGAAGTGCGTTCGGTTGATTCAATATCAATGAATCTGGAAAGGCGGGTTAGGGGTTGGAACGAAGGTATAACAAGAATTCTTGGCATTCCTTGGGGTTTCTTGATTGGTGCTGAGCTAACTAGAGTACAAAGTCGTATTTCTTTGGTTCATAAGATCCAAGAAATTTATCGATCTCAGGGGGTTCAAATTCATAATAAACATATAGAGATGATTGTCCATCAAATAACATCAAAAGTGTTGGTATCCGAAGATGGAATGTCTAATGTTTTTTTACCTGGAGAGTTGATTGGATTGTTACGAGCGAAGCGAACGGGGCGTGCTTTTGAAGAAGTCATTTGTTATCAAGTTATATTATTGGGAATAACGAGAACAGCTTTGAATACTCAAAGTTTTATATCCGAAGCGAGTTTTCAAGAAACCGCTCGAGTTTTAGCAAAAGCCTCTCTCCGGGGTCGTATCGATTGGTTGAAAGGGTTGAAAGAAAATGTTGTTCTGGGGAGTATAATACCCGCTGGGACTGGATTCATAGGATTTGCGCACCGTTCAAGGCAAGATAACAACATTCCTTTAGAACCCTCAAAAACAAAAAAAACAAATCTATTCGGGGGGGAAATAGGAGATATTTTGTTCTACCACAGAATATTTTTGGATTCTTCCATTTTATAGGATTTAAGGATTCTTAAAAAAAAAATAAGAATAGATTTTTCCTTCTAATTCTACGAATTGTGCCAGTTCCAAATAGAAACGAATTAACCAACAGTTAATTTTTGGTAGAATATAAGGTTCCGTCGGAACAATTTTTTTCCAGTCCTTCGTCTCTTTTTTTTTGTTTTTGAAAAACAAAAAAAAAGAGAGAGAAATGTGAGGAGAAATGACAAGAAGGTATTGGAACATCAATTTGGAAGAGATGATGGAGTCAGGAGTTCATTTTGGTCATGGTACAAGAAAATGGAATCCTAGAATGGCACCTTATATCTCTGGAAAGCGCAACGGTATTCATATCCCAAATCTTACTATAACTGCTCGGTTTTTATCAAAAGCTTGTGATTTGGTTTTTGATGCAGCAAGTAGAGAAAAACAATTTTTAATTGTTGGTACAAAGAATAAAGTAGCTAATTCAGTAGCATGGGCTGCAATACGAGCTCAGTGTCATTATGTTAATAAAAAATGGCTCGGTGGGATGTTAACGAATTGGTACACTACAGAAATGAGACTTCATAGGTTCAGGAATTTGAGAGCGGAACAACAGATGGGGAAACTCGAACACCTTCCAAAAAGGGATGCGGCTGTGTTGAAGAGACAATTATTTCATTTACAAACATATATGGGTGGAATTAAATATATGGAGGGGTTGCCTGATATTGTAATCATCGTTGATCAACAAGAAGAATATACGGCTCTTCGCGAATGTATTGCTTTGGGAATTCCAACGATTTGTTTTATCGATACAAATTGTGACCCCGATCTCGCGGATATTTCGATTCCGTCAAATGATGATACTACAGCTTCAATCCGATTAGTTCTTAACAAATTAGTATTCGCAATTTGTGAAGGTCGTTTTAGCTTTATACGAAATCCTTGAGTATACTAAACGAATATATAAATAATAGATATATAAATTTAAAGAAAAAAAAAAAGATAGAATCAATTACTATATCTTGAATCGAAAAAATAATATGATTCACATAGTCAAGTTAAGAAAGAGGCAGTTGAATCAAAATAATTATTTTGAAAGTTTGATTTTTGTTCAATATGGATGTTCTATTATGTTCCACCAATACCCTAACCAATACCCTAAAGGAGGGGTTATACAATATATCCGATGTGGAAGTAGGCCAACATTTCTATTGGCAAATAGTAGGTTTTCAAGTCCATGCTCAAGTACTTATTACTTCTTGGGTTGTCATTGCTATCTTATTAGTTTCAGCCACTTTAGCTGTTCGAAATCCACAAACCATTCCCACTGCCGATCAGAATTTTTTCGAATATATCCTTGAATTCATTCGAGACGTGAGTAAAACTCAAATTGGAGAAGGATATGGCCCTTGGGTTCCCTTTATTGGAACTATGTTTCTATTTATTTTTGTTTCGAATTGGTCAGGGGCTCTTTTACCTTGGAAAATAATACAGTTACCTCATGGAGAGTTAGCTGCGCCGACGAATGATATAAATACTACTGTTGCTTTAGCTTTACTCACCTCATTGGTATATTTTTATGCGGGTCTTACAAAAAAAGGATTGGGTTATTTCAGTAAATACATTCAGCCAACTCTAATCCTTTTACCTATTAATATTTTAGAAGATTTCACAAAACCCCTATCACTTAGTTTTAGACTTTTTGGCAATATATTAGCTGATGAATTAGTAGTTGTTGTTCTTGTTTCTTTAGTACCTTCAGTGATTCCTATACCTGTTATGTTCCTTGGATTATTTACAAGTGGTATTCAAGCTCTTATTTTTTCAACTTTAGCTGCGGCTTATATAGGCGAATCACTAGAGGGCCATCATTAGAGATTTATAAAATAAAGAGATTGAAAAAAAAAATATTTTCCACTTAAGCCAATCAACTCTTGTGAATGTATGTAATGTATATGTGATAGTAGGTCTTGACTATATAAATTTACTGAATACTTCAATTAATGTCAATTTTTATTTATATTATACGGGTACTTCATTATATTATAAGTCTTTCCTTTTTGTCTGTAATATTGAATAACTAAAAAGATTTAATTAAGAATAAGAAAAATATATTAAGATTTAGAGAGTGGTTCGAAAGTCATATGAATTCACAAAAAAAGAACCGTGGATAGAAACGAAAAAGTAAATCTCGAAGTAGTTCTTATTTCTTCAATTCGGAAATTCTTAGTTACTTCAACTGGCTAGAGAAATTTTATTAGCGTTGGTTGATTGTATGTATCATTAACTATTTTTTTTGCGAGGAATTTTTCATGAATCCACTTATTTCTGCTGCTTCCGTTATTGCTGCCGGATTGGCTGTAGGGCTTTCTTCTATTGGACCCGGAGTGGGTCAAGGTACCGCTGCGGGCCAAGCTGTAGAGGGGATCGCAAGACAGCCCGAAGCAGAGGGTAAGATACGAGGTACTTTATTACTTAGTCTGGCTTTTATGGAAGCTTTAACAATTTATGGATTGGTTGTAGCATTAGCGCTTTTATTTGCGAATCCTTTTGTTTAATACTATATAAAAAACTACTCTAAAAAACTTACTTATATGTATTTTCTTTTCTGAGACTTATTACTTACTTTTTTGAATTATGTCAAAATATCACCCCCATATTTTATATTTATTCGTTGATAAAAAAAAAGAATCCATGGCAAGATTTGAGGAATTTTCATACCAACTCATTCGGAAACTTTTTTTTAGAAGTATCATTTTAGACATAAAAACGAAATAGTAAAGAAAAAGTGAAGGTTAGAACTATTTCGATTTTTTTAGTTTATCTAGTAAGTAAGAGGAGATCATATGAAAAATATAAGCAATTCGTTCGTTTCTTTAAGTCACTGGCCATTTGCCGGGGGTTTCGGGTTGAATACCGATATTTTAGCAACAAATCCAATAAATCTAAGTGTAGTGTTTGGTGTATTGATTTTTTTTGGAAAGAGAGTGTGTGCGAGTTGTTTATTTCAAGAATAGGCTGTATTCAACCAGCTGCACATTTTAGGAAAGCAAGGTGCATGATCTCGCGAATTACTTCTGAATAAATTGATAAATAATTGATAAATAATAGTATGGAAGAACCATAGCATTTCGTGATTTATTGGTAAATTTACTTCGATTCTCTATACAATCAATACAATAAGCGGAAACTATTAACATGGTTAAAGCTAAGCTATTTGAAGTGCAGATGCGGCATAGTACTCTTTCCTATTCCTAAGAGTATTTTTTCTACTATGTATGTTAATACATAAATGGTTTCAAAACGAATCGTTGGAATTTTGTTCGATATAGAACACTCATGTCGATAAAATAACTTGAACCGCTTATTGGAATATTGGATACAATTGGAACCTAAGAGGTATGTCAACTCCTTATTTGTTTTATTTGATACACTGTTGGATCAATGACCTATGTATAAAAAATAATAGAAATTTTTGGATTTGAAGAAAAAAAAAGAAACAACTTTGCTGAGCTGATAATTACATATATATTTTTCAGAAGAGTCCTTTTAATTCGATTTTTAATATGAACAGATAAGAAGGGATAGGCTCATTATAAATAAAAAAGATATGGGAATTCTCCATTAAGTATTAAGTAATTGAGCATGAGAGCCAAATGAATTGAAAGATTCATGTTTGGTTCGGGAGGGGATTATGGAAGTTTTTGAAATGAATAGAAAAAAAAAAGATAGTCCACTTTTATTAAATGATTTATTAGATAATCGAAAACAGAGGATTTTGAATACTATTATAAATTCAGACAAAATACGCGAAGAGGCTATCGAACCGTTGGAAAAAGCCAAGTATTATTTACGGAAAGTTGAAATGGAAGCAGATCAGTTTCGAGTGAATGGATACTCTGAGATAGAAAGAGAAAAGTTTCATTTGATTAATTCAACTTATGCAACTTTGAAACAATTAGAA